ATGGAATTCTAGCTGTTCCGTAAGGGCCCAGTACGTTCGGTCTCCGTGTGAGTGAAAAGGTAGCTGCTATGTTCGGAATTGACAGTAAGTAGAGCAAGAAAGGGAAACCGCTTGAAAGAAGAGCAGTCTGCTAATCCGAATCGTGCCGCTAAGAAGTCTTTGCTTAAGAGCTATAGACTATAAAGTAAGGGAATGGGACCCCCACGGGAATGTATCCCAGGAGTAAGTTCACTCTTTGGTAAGCTTAGGCGCCTAAATGTCTGAGTTCGGAAAGCAGAGTAAGCGGCGATCAACGCAGGAACTATACCTCTACCCGGAATAAAACACCTTTGAAGAATGTATGTTCACGTGCTGACTATAAAGAAAGCCACAAAGTAAGACTCTGGATGGGCCAAGTAGGAAGGATCGAAGGGAGAACGGTGACACCTATCACCTATTAGCTCGAACAAGAATGACTAGAGTGCTTTCGTAAGGAAAACCCCAAAGTAACAGCTTTTATCCCCAAACCATACTTCTTCTAGTAGGAAGTGTCCCAGGGAATAGATCCGTCTTTGTTGGGGCCCCTTAAAGGCTATCTCTTAGTTCTGTAAGGGAGATACCACAAGTAGCTGTATACCTTTGAGCGGGCCCAAGCCCTGTAGTTAGCGATAGAGTAGGCCGCTTTAGTTGGAAAGGTTATATGGTCTATAATTCTGACACCTGCGAAAGAAAGGTAGCGAAAGATGTTAAGAATGGCATTCCCCCCGATTGAGGAGAAAGAGCCTGTCGTAGTCCACTAATGTAATACGGGCCAAGCTTTCGGGAGAAGAAACTTGGTTTAACCTTCGAGATGAGGTTGGCGGCACCAACGAGATCCAGCAGTCAGGGGCAACCAGAGTCACAAGCTTTTGCGAATATCTTTGAAGGCTGGTCAGGGAGAAAGCCAGGGTATAGGTAAGGCTACAGCCTCTTCCTTCACACATGAAGGAGAGTGGAAGGAGTTGAGGTATAGTAGGCGCTTTAAACGTACTGGAGGGGAGGATTCTCTTTTTTCTGCATGTCCTCTTACTTACCTAGCCCTTTTAAAGAAAGAACAACTAGTAGGTATGGAGAATTGAGTACTATCTGATATTAGACCCTCTGGTAGCTCATCGGAAGCTGTAAAAAGGACTCGGATCGGATTATCCCGAAATCGGGTATTCATTCAACTAGCTGCTCACACGGAGAATTATCCCTTACTCTGGAGGGAAGAGAAAACCCGGACTAGGACAGAGTTGAAAGCCTAGCTTGCCAACCATATAGCGGAAGCTGGGTTCCGGCTCATATTGGTAGTTTCCGCATGATTTGAGCAGTTTGGTATGTACTCGCACCATAGTTGGCCTTTTCCTGCCTCGAAGAGGAGGGAGAACCCTATGCCAATGCAAGACCTGGATTTTCTTCCTGAAATCACTCGATCTCTTGGATGGGAAAGAGCCTGCCCCTAGACATTGAGCACCTCATCAGGGTGCAAATCCAAATCCTGTCTATAATACGAACCCGCGTAACAATCGAAATAATCAAGAGCGAAGGCAGGTCCAAAACGATCCAATTCCCTATGACCTATAGTGAACTCCTGCCACAGTTAATTCAAAACCATCAAATAGCTCCTGTGCTGCTAGAACCGTTCCATATTCCAAAGTGGTATGATCCGAATGCTAGATGTGATTACCATGCTGGGGCAATAGGGCATTCTACAGAAAATTTCACCGCTGGAAAAATCGGGTTCAGGCCTTAATAGATTGGTTTGATTTCAAGAAAATGACCAATGCTCCTGATGTTTTAATACAACTCCTCTGCCGAATCATGGGAATTCCGGGGTAAATGCTCTTAGTGGAGAGTATTCAACATACTTCAAGAAGAGAGTATCCGAGGTTAGAAGGTCAATTAAAGTCCTCTTCGAGATTCTGAGTAGGGCAGGTTTGATTCCATCAGTCCATGGATCCTATCAGGGATTCAAGCCCGATTCAAGTACTCAATAGAATCCGATTCAGTCAGTAAGTACCCCGGTTCAGAAGAGGCGGTTTAAGCAACACAACAAGGGAGGTGTCTTCTCAGCAACTCGTGTAATGTCGTCGGTTATCTATGAGGTGATTGATCTCTATGGTTCTCTCCGAAGGTTCAACAAGCTATGCGAGGGTCTTTTAGAGCTCTCTTTTTTCTCTATCGTAGCACCACATGAGTACCCCTCTTCTGTCCTGTCTAGGCAGTCTGTAGGGAGCAGAACTTAGTGAGATCAAAGCTCAGCAGGATGAACGGCGGATAGGAGCCATCAACCGACCCGTTTCAGACAAATGTATGTCTGCCTCCAAATATCATGATTCATGTATTCACCCACGTCATAGTGACCAAAATCGAGAGTTTGATGTTCGTGTTCGCAGATATGTATTATTGTTACATCTTCCCGCTTCTCCTTTAAAGAAAAACCATCGTATTTCTTATTAGTAAGATCTCCTCTAGATTGAACACCGTTTTTTCAATCTCTTCTTTAGAAAAGGGGCTGAACATTTCTCTCTTATTTCCAAGGACAAGCACGAAAAAATCACTCTTGGAGGATCATTCGTTCTTCACTCTCTCCGAAGGGAGCGCAGCAACCAAGGTGCATATTATCATATAGAAAGAGGCGAGGCGTAGCGATTCGTACTACCGGAAAAGTTTCGCTAACCGGCAGGCAATAGAATCAGCCGATAGGGGCAAGCAAGCGTAGCGAATCACATAGATAAGCCCCTACCCGCCAGCGCGCGGATAGATAGGGCGTGCGAAGGGGATGGATGTCTGAGCGGTTGAAAGAGTCGGTCTTGAAAACCGAAGTATTGATAGGAATACCGGGGGTTCGAATCCCTCTCCATCCGCGAGGTCATAAGTTATCTCTTGCCTTATCTATGGAATGGTAGTTTGTGTTATGATTTAGTTAGGACCTTGTCTCCCTTTCGTTATCTTCTGCTCCCCTTGTATAGGTTGGGAAAGGGCCGGGTGGATTACCTTTGGGAGCTAAGTCAAAGATCTCGGTGATCTTGTGAGTGGTTGATAAACTGCGATTGCAGTTTTCTTTAGGAAGTCCCATAGCTGTGAGGCTTAAGAGACAAAGAAAACGGTGGATACTTTTCTGGGTGGAAGGTGACGACCCTAATGAATCGACTATGAAGGGGGCTGTTAGCTACATCAGCACTCAAATTCCTTCCCCTGAAGCAAGCAGGCAATCTCACATCAGGAAGAGCCTCTCTCTACGGTACCCTTCTGTGATCACTAAACGTTCTGGACTTTTCCTAACTAGCCTATTCAATTTCATTTTTCCGTGTGGAGCTTTGCCTTTAAATTAAATAAATAAATAAGGTGCGTCAAGGGATGCTTCTTTTCTAAGATAAGAAAAAAAAGGGCACCGATTACCGGATTCGTTCGACAGTCAACGAAAGGAGTTCAACCCCAGGGCCCCCCGTCTTCCCTCTGACAGAGGCTTAATCAACTACTTCTAGCTACTCTGGCAGTCCCCTTTCCGGGAGAACTTTACTGACTTGTCTGTCGATGATTGCAAAAGTACCAACCCTTATGACTCTTCTGTCTTTGCTTTGGTGACGGGGAGCTTTTAAGGGAAGCGTTGGAGCTATACTAGTTAAATAAAGGGAAGTCACGAAAATCTCATAACAATCAGACAGGCGGGATCATGCATTTTTCGGCCACCAGGCAAATCGGGAGAAGATGGCCGGGCTCTGTAAGCTCAACCTTATCGTGTCCTATGGAGTAAGGGAGGTTGTTCCATGCCAGAGCCATCCTATAATGCTGCGGTCGGGCGCTAGTCATTCAATATTTTCTATAAGAAATGCTTCCAATCTCATATTTCGGTATATTCAGTTTCCGCTCTTTAAGTTCAGTGGGATAGCACGGGTATGGGGGCTGGTCGTCTTTTCTTAGCTGGTCTTACTGGTCCAGTCGTCGTTCAATGAGCTCAGCTATGAACTTCGAAATGGAGAACAATTTGAAGAAATGATCTTCAATCTTTGTGTACTGACCCCTAATCGAATTGTTTGGGATTCATAAGTGAAAGAAAGAATTTTATCTACTAATAGCGGTCAAATTGGCGTATTACCCAACATGCTCCTTGCTGTAGATATAGGGATTTTGAGAATACAATACACCTTAATAACCAATGGTTAACGATATTTCTAGATGTCCCTACCTCGCTGCAAACGCTTCCCCAAGATCAAAGATGAAGATGGGATAGGAATGCTGGTTCACCTCGTCCAGCCTTACCCGGTAACTATAGAGTTCCCCCACTAACACAACATCCTGTTGTGACACCTTGACAGAGGGAGTTCCCACTCCTCACTCTACTACTTTGAGTACATGTCTCATTTCATGTAGTGAGCTCTATTCGGAGACCTCTACGCGGTGGTGAACAGACTTAGCTTAGGGATATACTCATTTTGGACGGAGGCTACTTACCCATAAAGTAAAGAGGGTAATCTAGGGTAGAGTACTTTCACAGTCTCACGGGGTAAAGGGCTTACTTTCAAACTGCTATTGGAGAACTGATAGTTCTCTCACGGAGAGCCACCATATGAAGGCCTTAAGGGTAGTATATATATATATATAATATTGATATGCGCCGATCGGAGTTGCGCTGTTCACTACAAACCAGTTATCTAGTTTCCGCTCTCCCTACTAGAATATGCTAAAAGAATAGACTGTTTTCATCACTAGTATTGTTAAAACACACTGTCTTTCTCCGAAGATAGATTCAATGTTGAAGCAAGCGCGCATCCGGGGCTAATAAGCTTAAGTAAGGCCTCAGTTACGATATTTTCCTTCTGCATTCGATCCAGTAGAAGTTGGAATTGCAGTGAAAGATGTAGTTTCTTTTCAGCCATTTAAAGTACTTATTTCAGGCCCTGGGCTTTGACTGTCCCAGCCTTCTAGTGATACATCCTGTATATTTTTAGTAAGCACTTTCAAAAGCTAGCATGTAGCAAGTAAAATCAAAGGAAAGGAGGAAAGAAAGGTGCTTGGGAAAGGGGATTTGTGCTCTTCATTAGCTGTTCTGTTGCTAAGGCCTAAAGCTTCCCGCCTGGGGAATAGGTTCGAAAGAACTCAACTGGCATACCGTTCTTCTATCTAAATCTAAGTGAGCGCTTTCAGGCATATGCTCCTACTGGGATATGGATTGAAACCAGTGAAACTATCAGGCTGAGGAAACTTCCTACTTGTGCATATCCGTCTGCTCTGAGCGAGAAAACGGACACATATTGATCATTGACCTCCGCCAAGCATTAGTGGAGCGGTAAACTTGGCATCATAAGATGTTTGAAAGGTTGGAGGAATGAATGCCAATCTCATGTCGTTTTCATTTTCTGCGAGATCATCTTTGGGAAGACAGGGCACCAATATCAGATATGGAAAATGCACTCTTCCACCAATGTAATGCCAGGGTGTTTCAACTCATGGTAGGCTCGTCTCTCTGGCTAGAAGGAAATGTTTGGAATGTTATCTTAGTCCCTTGCTGCCGCCTTGCTCAAGCAATAAAAAGATGAACTCGCCTGGGCTGATGAGACCGGTTGTAGAGAGATTTTTGAAGCCCGCCCATTAAGATTAAGGGAGGCAATCAAGGAAAGGCAGGCGACCAAAGCGAGACTGTCAGAGTCCTGAAAGGAGAGCGACAGTGGGCGTGGTTCAGGTTTTGAGTTTAGGCAATGTACAATTGTAGTCGTTCACGTTTTCCAATGAAATGATTAAGATAAGCTAGCTCATTCATCTGCGCATTAAGAAGAACTACCCGGTGGTGGAGAACTCTTTGACCCGGTCAGTACCAGATGAGAGGCATCTATCTCACCTCCACTCCTTGTGTACAATGAATGGTCGATCGTGTACCTTTCTTATTATCCCGATCCGATCACCCTCCTGCGCCTCAATAGATCCCGTTTGGACCTCGTTGAAAGTAACTCACCCTATTCACAAGACCGAAAGAAGATTCTTCCTTTGGGGGCTAATCACTCTTCACTAGTTGGTTCAGAGAATGGTAAAAATGGGAATTCTTTATCGACAACCAACAAGGCCTTCCCCAACCAGAGTAAGGTAAGGGTGGGGTGCTACCGAAACTACTTATTGAGGCTCTCTGACTAAGGACGTAGCTAGAAGATCTACTACTAGTGCTTTAGCCATAGTCTTCCTTTGTCTCTGCAGGATCTATTGATGGATCATGAGCATAAGAATAAGACAAGACTTATTATCTTAGGAATAGACTGACTGAGTTCACCTCCCAACCAAGATGAGATATGCCGCTTAAGTACCAATAGTGAGAGAGGCTGGTATCGGCTAAGTTCAGTGTAAAGCGGGTTACGGAATCCGATTTCCATTCTTTGTTCTATAGTTCCAATGTCCAATCTTCTAGGCTATCAAGCATCATATCACGAGACAAAAGCACCCCTAATGAATGGGTTGATCTGACCCTCTGAGTTTTCCTATCGTTCGATGGAAAGCTCGAGAAATGGCATTCCACTACTATTGTATTGGTTGGTCTTGTGTCCCATCATGGAGATACCAACTATTCTCTTCTACACCGGTATAGCAACTAAAAGAAAGCCAATCCGGCAGTAGTAATGCTGTGTATGAGACCACCTATCGTTTGATAGGAGCTACGAGAACAGCCATTCTGTTAGGCTTTGTTGGTGACCGAGTGTTGTTTTGCCAGTTCATAACTGACCTCTGGAACTCTTCCACCTCCGAAGGGGTCTCTAGCCGACTTAAGAGCCTACCTTTCCTTTAGAGCGATCTCCCGTGGGTACTTTTTCAATGTGACCCACGAATACCACCCACTAGGAGTGGATCAAAGAGTTGTAAACGGCAGTTCCATATCGAAGTTAGGTTGGAAGCAATTAGTGGTTAATCGATGGGAACCAACAAGAGATGTAACTCATGTACCGAAGTAGAGTTGTTAGTTTCAGTGTAGTGTACCAGTATAGCTTAGTCGCTCATACCAAGAAAGAGGGGCAATCAGGACTGGGAACACCCGCTAGAGCTCAAAATAGGCCTTTCCGGCTTTGTTAGGAGTTTGTTTACTGGGACAAGATAGTACCCGTTCCGTTGTCTCCGAGTCAGGTTCTGTCCCCGAATCGTCTGTTGATCCGTTGGAGTTTGGGGTTTCAGACTTTGAGGAATTGATGAGTGAAGGGCGATGCCAATCGATTGATACTCAGATTCCTACATACCAGACTTTGATCAATCATCCATGATAGGAGAGAAAGAAGGGTTCCGCCTCTCGCTAATACAATACGGGGATAACCCGGACATGATCCCTGACTCCCGTTTTCTCTAGTGGGAATTCAGATCCCGAATAACTAAATAGCGTCAGTGAGGATGCCCATGCTCAGTAGCTTCTCTTTCAGCTTCTTCCCCGCGTGGGGAAAGCTTAGCTTCAATTGAGCAGCTGAACTCCCTGCCTCTGCCTTAAACCGATTGCCAGAAGGCTAAACAACTTCCTCAAAAGGGTTCCTTCAGGCTGATCTGTGGGCATTAAAGGAAGCGGATCTAACGGCTATTGGCCGATCTAATGGGACCTCTTACCTATTGATCTGACCTTTCCTTTTCTGATCTTAGATGTCCATGAAATCGGAATTGAGAGAGGCATATGAATAGTGAATTTCATCTATCCCATGCATTCACTCCTCTGTCGGCCTAAGGACTGGTAATTAAAGTCTTCCTAGCACTTGTAAGGTTTAACTCTTTTGAGTCGTGAACTGGGGGACCTCGGTTCGGGTATGTCTTTAATGCTTGATTTAATCCTCAATCGCCCTTGCTTGGTGAGTCCCTTCCTTTGCTTTGTGTGTTTGGTGCAGTCACTTCGTTATCTGAGGATAGGGAAATTGGGAAGGCTTCAGATGGCAGGTCTACTTCCTGCTCGATGAGGGTCATCAAGTCGGGTGGTAATCAAGGCATGGTTCGGAGCGAGGAAAAGAAGAAAGCAGTCCTTCCGCTGCACGAGCATCGACAAAGAGAGAGTTTAGAGCATTGAATAGAAGATTCAATCAAAATTGTGAAATAAACATGGACGAGGGTAATTTTTCGGGGGAAAGGGTTCAAGCCGGTAAAGATGATGAGGCGGCTATTAGGCATTTCCAGCTTTATGCATGCAGTTGATCCAGTTACCTCGGGCAGGTACCTTAGGGAGTTAGTTTTAGGCTCTCCTGAGAGAGGGTTAGCACATACCATTGTGTACCGGGCCACCAGGTACGGGGAGAGACAGCGAAATTTGGAGTTGTCTTATAGTTTCTCAGTCTCGGAAAGCCAAAGGCTTACTTTTTCTGGTATTCTGCCATTACTTTTGTACTCGCTTGGTACTGGTTGTTTGTGGGTAGGGCTTCTTTTATCAAAGGGCCTTCCTTCAATTCAAAGGAAAATTGACTTGATTGATACATAACATGGACAGTTACCAATTCCACATAAAAGAAATTTCAAGATATTTAATTGAATCGTGTGATGAAGAGATTCTACTTGTCCCCTTGAACTAAATTTTTATAGAAGATTTTCAATAACTTGTTGATCTCGCTTAATCAATTTATTTTACTAGATTTATTGGTTGTTACTTTCCTGGTTTAGTGTGATAAGGATATCTCATTTTAACAATGAATCAAAGCAAAAAAAATAGAACTGACCCCTCCCATTTCTTTTCTGACGGACCAATCATTCTCTGAAAAACTCCTATCCCTAGTATTCTTTTATCCCTAATATTCTTTAATATGAACGACGAATCAAAAAATTCGATACAATTCTCTGAAAAACGCAAAGATTCCTCAGATCTAATCATACCATTATATTGACAATTTCAAAAAACTGATCATACTATGATCATAGTATGAGGGCGGTTGAGCAAGTTAGCCCCCATCGTCTAGTGGTTTAGGACACCTCTCTTTCACGGAGGCAGCGGGGATTCGAATTCCCCTGGGGGTAGGGTACTACGAAAGGAAGTTGATCATGGATTACCAATAAGCCTCAAATTGATTCTTCCTGGGTCGATGCCCGAGTGGTTAATGGGGACGGACTGTAAATTCGTTGGCAACATGTCTACGCTGGTTCAAATCCAGCTCGGCCCAATAATTCACCAATCTACCATAAGATGGTATAACCCACCTTATCCTTCTACCGCATACGAAGCTAAAAAAGAAGAAAATCTTCTGCTAGATCCCTTATTTTCCTGGGATTGTAGTTCAATTGGTCAGAGCACCGCCCTGTCAAGGCGGAAGCTGCGGGTTCGAGCCCCGCCAGTCCCGACGGATCCAATAAATACATCTATTCATTTCACCCTTTCATAGAACATAGTAAAGGGTGTCGGGGGGCATAATTTCATTCCCAAGCAAAAAGGAGTCTTTCTTTTTTCTTTCCTATGTTTTCCATTTCGCGTTTATTGTTTGTTTAGATTTGTAACTATGTGACTAATCGAAGTGGAAAGGCAATCTAATAATCCTTCATCAGAGGATTATCCAAGCAAGACGCAAGATAAGTTATAGAAAAAAACAAGGAAACGAATAATAAATACAAGGAATTTTGGATTAATTGGTTCAGAAATCCAAATTCTTTTTTGGTATGGATAAAAGAACTTCCTATGTTATACTATTCAAGTCTCGACTACGAGTTGATTTGATAGATCAGATATTGTTATTCATGATATTGATCCCATTCAAGATCATTGAAAGGTAATTCATTCATTGAATTTAGAGACGAAAGATTTATCATCTCTATGGGATTAAATCCCGAGTTATTGTGAAGTAAAAAAACCGACGAGATTATGGAAGTAAATATTCTTGCATTTATTGCTACTGCACTATTCATTCTAGTTCCTACCGCCTTTCTACTTATCATTTATGTAAAAACAGTTAGTCAAAATGATTAATTCATTTGAAAATGAATTTGAATAAAACTTTCCTTCTGAGTTCTTATCAAAAATTGACGAAGTCAAATGAAAAGGATTCCAATTTTGCGTCTTAACTTAAATGAAATGAGGGGACTTTAATCGGCAGTATTCTATTAATTTGATAGTATGGTAAGAAAGAAATAGATGAATCCTTCTTTCTACCATACTATCGATCTCTTATTCTATAAAGTTTTAATCTAGAATCAAGATAGATTCTATAGATCAATCTACAAATTCTGATCATGTAATATATTCTATTAATTCCATATATTGTATAGAATTGACATAACACCCAATTCTATTTATTTGCTACATCTATTTGTTCCTATCAATCTAAGATAAGAATTATCTTAGGATTCTAATTCCTTTTCCTAATAAAGAAGAGGAAACCTCACTTATTTTTAATGACCAAACCATGATATGAAAAAAGTCGATAAAGCATAAATCGCCTTTATAAGATTAGAAACCAAGCGCTAAATGCCCAATATGTGATTCGTCCGAAACAAGATCTTATTATTTTATTGCATAGTCTCTCGTTAGATAACTACTATATATCATATCATTTCTCATAGAAAGCTCGTATACACTTAACAAAACCATTTGTTCTTTGAACAGTAAAAAGGAAAAGCAATCAAACAAAAAAAGGGGTCCGGTCTTCCTCAGTATCCATCTATAAAGATGGTAAGAGCCCATTCCATTGATTGAAATAGAAAATTTCGGAAGAATCTTAGGTTAGAATAAATTTCTAATCATCTGAATCCCTTTCTTTTCGAAATACAAACAGGGGAATCGCTCAAATATCTCTTTGATTGAAAGAGTATGATTCATATCATAGATTACTCCATTTGACTCCAATGAAATTCGAAATTCAGATATTTTGATTTTATATAGTTCAAAACGCGTTGCAGAACGATCTATAAAACAAGTGATACGGTTTGATTCCTCAACTCAATTTAGTAGTACTTCTAGAGTCCACTTCTTCCCCACACTACGAGTGAAAGGGAAAATGTAAAGATTACCATTAAAGCAGCCCAAGCGAGACTTACTATATCCATATAAATTATGTCTCCTATCTCTATAAATACAAAGGAATTATTCCTCACTAATAATAGTGGAATCAATGGTGCAGAGTCAAAAAAAGGGGATTTTGTCCGAACACTATTGATAAACCAATCTGATTCTGATTTCGAATCGGGAAAGATTAAACACAAGCAAAATATCCAAAGGGAATGGGAACATGTGAATAATAAGGCCTATTTTTTTGTTGACCCTCGTAAGTAAAAACGGAAAGGGAGAAATCACTAAAAAAGATAAATCACTATCTAGTACAGACCTCTATTTCCCCTAATCCATACCCCCTTTCCCGATTATCTCTGAGGGGTAGGGGGCTTGGCTAGGGGTTATCGAAAAAAAATTCTTTCTTTTTTCTATAAAAAAAAGATTATCCATCGAATCTAATATTGATTGGATACCCCAGCGTTCATCTCGCGAATCCGTCATATATAACGCAACTTCCAACCCTTTCCAAAATTAGAAATAGAATCATATTTCTTAGCAGGCCCTACAATCTAATCCAAGCTCCAGTCATTAGACAGTCCTTTAGTATAGTAATAGAAGGGAATCATAAAGTCTTAAAAGCTCCCTACTATACTATATATAGTATAGATTATAATATTTCCTTGAATCCTAGATGCGAACGAGGATTCACAATCTTTTATTTTCGAAAAACCTCAGACCAAATGTTTAGAATCAAACAAAATATCAACAGTCTTTCCTCTGTTTCTACCGGAGAATTATTCTCCGAGTTATATCAGCAGAACAGAAGAAAAGAAGAGATTTCGGGTTTTTTGTTTGCTCAGGCGACACCCGGATTTGAACTGGGGAAAAAGGATTTGCAGTCCCCCGCCTTGCCACTCGGCCATGCCGCCAAAATGATACAAAAATCTTCTCGGATTACTAAATTTTTATTGCACTTGAAATTTTTCATTTTTTGTTTTCTATAATTGAATGAGTTTGATTTCATATCTAGATTATTATAAAGGATAGGCATTGAAGCGATCGAGCGAGAGAAAGAAAGAAAACTATTGCACACGCCCTTTACTAATATAAAAAAAAGGTAAGGCAAAAGCGAAAGTGAAACTACGAGCTAAAAGCAGGCGTGCCCTATTATAAGATAATATGATACCATCCCCCACCCTTGGCGCACTTGTTTGATGAGCTAAGCCTAAGCGCCCTATAAGTAAAAAGCTAGCCTTACAACTAAAAGCAAGTTTTTCCTGTGCTTTACTAGTAGGGCTAATGAACGACCCTTTGATCTGTGTCGTTCCAAGTTCAGCCAGGTCTGATTAGTTGTTCAAAAATGAGTGGAGCGGTCATACTTTTAAACGAGATGACCTGGGGCGATTGATCGATTCTCCCGTTGACTCTAATTCTTCGTTCCCGAAGGATAAAAGTACAGGCTAATAGAATCGTCGAGCACTAGAATCCGACGGACCGACCTAGTGATAGGAAGAGAAAGAGCAGATCGCAACTGGCGAGCGATCAATTGGCTCTCTGTTAGAGGAACCCGAAAGGCGAATTCAGGATTCATCCTTACTAAGGATTGATAGATCGATTGGAGATTGATTGAGTGCCCTATTAGAGAAGGCCGATGGGTAGACCCAATATCTATCATATCAGTACTCGCAATCTGGGGAGTACCCAGGGAACTCATAAGGCCTCTACATTGAGGGAAAACCTGCTCTACATGAAAAAGGAGAAGTGCACTTTTGCATAACCTCTGTTTTCCTTGGGCATTGGAACAATCACAAATGTAGGAAGGAACTGGTTGATATAAAAAGATCTCTGACCATATGGTCTTAAGTTTAGTATAGTACTAAGCAATAGTCATATCCCACTAACTAAGATTTGTAACTTCTTATTAAAGCTGAAATATCTTAGCTTCATCCCCTCGGGGGAAAGATGTCTTAATTCCACACTTCCCTTACTTGAAGTGAAGTTACTCTCTTCAGAGCAAGTCAGTCAGGTTAGACTAGCCGACGCTTTGGCTTTTAAAGAGAGAGGATCCTTATGCTTAAGGCCTCAATTAGCATTATATAGAGTCACTTTTTAGCAATATAGCAATCATTGAGACAAAGACTTAGCACAGGAGTGGGATCCGGAGGTGTAATCACTCTTTTTATAATGTTGTCTGGTTGAAAGCTGGCTAAGCCCAGGCAATGAAATTCACTAGTGGTGGGACGTGCCCAGAGTTGTTTTTGCTAGAATAAGCTCTTTCTTTGGATAGGAAATAGAGAACCTGAGAGTGAAGAATGAGAAGGAAGCGTAGCAGCATCGGGGGAGTCCTATTAAACCTCTATTCCATCAAGAAAAACAAGGCGCACTAAAAGCAGGTCTTTAAGAAACCAACCTGAAAGTAGGAAAATATCCTTTGGATTTGCGGCAGTTCTTGGTGCTCTATCCACTAATGATGATTCTACTCCTACTGCAGGACATCTCACTGCTTCCGCCTTTGGACCAGGTTTCAAGCCTTACTAAGCCTTTGTTTGAAGGACCGGTCTGAAAGTGCAAGACTAGCTGGACCCGGACTGACTAATCGCTAAGAGCTCACCCCGAGTGGGATAACTCTAAGTACGGCATTCAGTAAGAAGTTAGCCAAGTTCTCTTAGCCGTTACGTTAGGGTGACTCGAGAAAGCTTGAAAGGGAATTCCGATCGAACTAAGAAAGTGAAGTCTCATTCAATAGTGTAGTGGGATTCGAAAGATATAGGAGTACCCGGTCCTACACCAGATAGATATTTTATTTTGCGGCTAAGAGCCACTTAATCCCGCCGATAAAAAACAAACCCCTCTGGTTTCATTATCAGGATATCTAGGCTCAGGGTCTCTAACTGCGAATCAAAGCGCTCTAATCGGGCATCCTGAGCTGAGAGATTAGTGACCCGGTATCTCTTGTTTGTTCTGCTCTGACTTAATATTCTAAGGGTTTTCCCTTTATTCTATTCCTATCCATCTCATCTATACCCTTTTCAAATAGAGAGCCCGCTAGAGAGAACATTCTATTATCTTTTATTATTAAAAATAAAATAAGTAGAGTTACGAGTGGTGAAGCTTTATATGTCTTGGTTTACTATTGGAAGATTGGTCAAACTGGCTAAAAAGCCTAGTAAAGTAAGACCTTATTCCGTAGTATTACTGAAGACACTAATTTCGCCTCGATCGGAGTATACGGAGAACAGTTGAGGATGTTACTTCCCTCTCTGATCTCTATATACTTACCTTGCCTTGGATTCGGACAATACCTGTTAAGCAAGGTTTGTCCTGGCGACCCACCTGGAAGTCTCTCCCTAACATGATGATGAAACGAAAGCGTCCATCGTTTTTGACTTCATGGAAGTATGAGGTTGCGGCATATGCTCAATCTTTAATAAGAGAGATAAGTCATGGACAGATTTTCTCGTTCATCCTTCTATTTGAGCCGTGGATTAGATATCCATTGGACCATCTAGATAGGCCAGACTGATATTTCAATATCAACCGAGATTCACCTTAGAAAAAGTGATCTCTGAAACTGAAAGCCTTTCGACTGAATACCAATAGAATATTAGAGTCGCTCTTTCCAAATAGGTCGAGTAGCCCTTTACTTTATAGATTTATAGAAAGGGGCTCTCTAGTTGGGATTCACACGCACAGCCTTATCCTATGAGTCCGCCTATGCTACGCGCCTGCCTTTGAGAGCCTTTCCGCTGGTTCCCTTCGTCGGCGTCATTGAACCTCGTTAGCATTTCGAAAAGAATTGGAGGCTCAAAACGAATGGTCAAAGGAATTGATGATTCGTGTTTAGTCTCCGATCTTCGCCTAGTCTTAGAACCTGCACTGTAGAGAGGGGAACAAGCACCTCTTTCTGCCGCTCTCCTCCCAGATGTAGGTCTTCCTGGAAGTGAGAACACTGCTGCCCAACAACTAACCCGGTCACTCCCCGTCTTCATCCTAGACGCCACTGGTACTATTCATCTATACTATATATGGATGACTCCTGCTTTCTCCCCAATGGAATGATCTGGACCTTTGCGAAAGGACCTAAAAATCCGACGACCTTGACTGAAAAGCTCCCAATTAGGTCAGTAGCTGTTTAGAGCCGAAGGAGCTCTATTTGGGATTCCATAGCCTACGCACTTGCCTTTAGGGGATCGAAGTTGGATGGCAGCACATTGATGTGCATTTCTTCTTTTATTTTAATGCAATTATGAACTTCACGGAACTTTCTAAATTCCAACACAATTTATCCTTTTGGAGCTGACGTAACAAACTATGCGAGCCTCCCAACGAAGCCAACATAAATCCGATCCGAATAAAAAAAATAAAGGGCAGTTTCATTATGGTGGTATACCAGCCTCTTGTTCTGGAACTTCCAGTTCCAATCAAAGCATATAGATCCGTAAATAGATTTGTCTGTATAGCCACTTCAGTCGTGCTCGTCCTTTCTCGAAAGTATCTATTTTCTGGAAACATGATCAACCAGAAATTATTATGTTCGCGATTTTTCATCCACCGATGCAGAAAATGCTCCAGTTTTCCATTCTCATATGAGGCCAGAAAGTGGATTGGCAAGAGGTCGGCACGAAGTGATTCATCATGCTCAAACATGAGCCGATCGTTCGTTAGGGACGGTTTATAGATCATCAAATTCCCACAAATGGAATGAAAAGTGGGTCCATGTAAATGATCGAGACCTCGCAAACAACAACGCTTCTTCCCCATATGGAGTTCGGAACCCAAAGGCAATCGTTGAGTGAACTCTATCTTCTTTGTGTTAGTTGACCTAAGTCGCACCCTGACTGCTGGGGTGGGGCTCGGCCTCCGAACCGTACGTGGGACGAGTTTCTGCCTCATACAGCTCGGGCCGAAGACCGGGGGAAGTTTAGGAGAGATGGGGAAAGCTAGCATCCCCCGTCGGGGCGGGGATAGCTTGCTTCTTCACAAGCTTATCCCCCACAAAAAAACCGACCCTGTAGCGCTAGCGTTTCGCGTTCTTTCTATTCCATCCCATTCCGGGGTAGGCTAATAATAATAATCTAAGAAGTAGTCGTCGTCTGACCAACCGGCTCGGACACCAGACCGCCCGTGCCGGCCCATTCTGTATCGCCCTAAATGGAATGGCTCTCTTAGTTACGCTGCGCCCCGACCCGAGTCCCCACGTCCGCTTTTCTCCGCCCGAAACCCAAGAAGTTGGCTTTGCCAACACAACATTAGGGCCGTTCCCTTCATTCTACTATGCTGACCCCGGCCCGGGCCGGCTTTTTGGGAAGCCCGTTCCCGCCGCGCTCACGGCCCGGCTGGCCTGCCAGCGGTAGTGGGAATTCTCCCGTTCCCTGGTCAAAGACTTGGTTGGATGCGGGATCTACTCCACGAGGAGCGGTACGGACGTAAATGATATCATCACGACCTCTCTTTTCGTACCGCTAGGAATGCTTAACGCCACTTCGCCAACTGGCGTTACCTGCGCTTTCGTGTCTCTCAGTGTGGTCAGCACTGGGTGTTTCCGAGCAGCGAAGCTTACACCCATTCGCATTAGTTCATCCAAAGTTCCTTACCCTTATGCACGAATTATTGAATAAGCCATCTTCCTATCAAGGTTAAGGAGTCAACTGAGCATTTCAGCGGCGGGATTGAATACCCGAATCGAATCAGAGTTCACGCCGCCCGCCCTGAACAAATAGGAGGCGTGGGCCACAAGTCGCACATAAGCCGCCGGGTCGCACGACAGAAGAACGCCCAACATAAAGATGCACACTCCTACATGTGAAATATTCATCTTCATTGGAGCTTTTTGGTAGTAGTCGTGACCAACAGCCATCAGCTGTCGGCTCGTTGGTAAGGTGAGAGTTTCAAGCCTGATTTCTGGTGGCGCATCCCCCACACAAGCACCGCCCGACGAAGGGGGGACGGGGAAAGCTACAGGCCGAAAAGCTTCGACTCTTCTTTTTAAATGGGGGTGCCCGAGGCACCTCATCTTGTCATTTCGTCGTTGCTCATTCCCGTTAGGCCGAAGTGTTTGGCCTTTCCTTCTCCGCGCCCGCTCACGCTTCGCTGACCTATCGCGTGGTAAAAAGAAGAAAGTACGAAAGAATAGTAAACGGAGCACACCGCAGAAAGATTCTAAATATGAGTTGTCCCCCTTGGATTCGAGAAGAAGGAAATGAAGAACGGGAACGAAACGAAATAGGGCGTTTCTAGCTCTAGTTTCGGATGAGCTTCTCCCAGTTATGTCTGGTAATAGAATAGGACGGCTTGCTCTGACCAAGACTCTACTTTTTGCTCTGTCTGTGGAGCGTATGAATTTCCTTGAATGTAGATAGACCAAAAGAGGGAATGAAGGGATAGGAATAGGAATTATAGTACCATTGGAAAAAGGGGCACCTGTGGGAACATCTCTACTGACGAACCATTTCAATAGTATGGGTGCTGCCGTGCCACGAGGCACGACCATGGAAGTAATTAAAAAGAAAAAGTTATGTAGTTGGACCATCTGTTCTATCCGTTCGAGTTTTGCTTCTCTAGAGAAGATGAGAGGCTAAAAATGAATTC